TGCCTTCCAGCTATTTTATCCCCCACTTTGATTTCACGTTTATGTGAAATATATACACGAATCCTTTCTTGATTATAATTGGAACCCCCCTTTCTACGGATCCATCTCACATCAATAACTCGGCCCCTTCCACCTATAGGTAGTCTTAGCGAAGTTTCTTTTGAAGTGGATACCTGAATGCCAAGTATAGCTCGTAATAATCTATCCTCTGGGGCATATGATGATTCATTCGCTGTCTGAGGTGTTAATTTACCTACTAAGATATCACCTGTTTCTATCCAAGATCCCAGCATAACAATTCCATTTCTGTCTAAATTTCGGAGTAAATGAGCCTCTAAATGGGGAATCTCCTTAGTTATTCTTTCAGGACCTTGGCTTGTTACATGAGTCTGAATTTCATATTTCCGGATGTGAAAAGAAGTATAAATATCTTCATAAATCAGACGTTCACTAATTAGTACTGCGTCTTCAAAATTGTAACCTTCCCATGGCATATAAGCTACTAATACATTTTTTCCTAAAGCGAGTTCCCCACCAGCTGTGGCCGCACCACCCGCTAGAATTTGTCCCTTTTTAATATATTTACCCCGCCGAACCTGAGTTTTTTGATGCATAAAAGTATTCTTGTTGGAACGTTGATACATAACTAATGGAATGCTTAGAGTATCCCCATTACTTGAGAAAACGATCTTGTGAGTATCAGTATAAATGATTTTTCCCTTGTGTTCGGCTATAGCTGAAATACCCGAATCTAGAGCCGTTTGGCCTTCCAACCCAGTTCCAACAATGCACTTTTCGGAACGAGAAAGGGGAACTGCTTGGCGCTGCATATTAGAACTCATTAAAGCTCGATTCGCATCATTATGCTCGATAAAAGGAATGAGGGAAGCTCCAATAGAAAAATATTGGAAAGGAAAAATGCTTCTAAGATGAATCTCTTCCCATGCAATAGTCAGGAATTCTTGACGATATCGAGCCGGAACAACCTGTTGTTCTTGAATACCCCGATTCAAGGCCAAAGAATTTCCTGCTGCTACCATATAATATTCATCTCTATTTGGTGATAAATAGACCATCTGTGCCTCTTTTGATCTCTCAGATAATTCATAAAAAGGACTCTCTATAGATCCCCAATAACCAACCTTAACATGAGTAGCTAATGATCCAATAAGTCCAACATTGATTCCTTCGGACGTGTCAATTGGGCAAATACGTCCATAGTGACTCGGGTGGATATCTCGTATCCGAAAACTAGCAGTTCGCCCCGTCAATCCCCCAGGACCCAAATAACTCCATTTTCGCCCATGAACAATTTGTGTCAACGGATTAGTTCGATCCAAAACTTGAGATAAAGGGTGTAGGCCAAAAAACGATTCATAAGTAGTTGTTAATGAAGTTGAAGTTACCAAATTTTGAGGAGTCGGTATCAATTTATGCCTGATTGCTCCACATATAGTTCCTCGAACCGCATTTTCTAAACGAACAAGAGCCAATCCGAATTGATCCTGTAATAGATCTGCGACAGAACGAATACGTTTATTTTTCAAGTGATTCATATCGTCAAGTATACCCATTCCAAATTTCATTTCAATCAAATGATCCACAGCAGCCAATAGATCTTGTGGTAACAAAAATGTATTGTTTTGGGGTATATCAAGATTCAGTCTCCGGTTTATATTTCGTCGACCAATCTTTCCTAATTCACATCTTTGGTAAAAAAATTTCTTTTGTAATTCCTTGCATAAGGACTCAGAAAATACCGGATCTCCCCCTACCCCTACACAAGCAAATTGTTGATAAAACTCCAGAATAGCATTTTCTTTTGACCCAATCTTTTTTTTCTCTTTTTCATTCGGGAAAGACAAGAAAATCTCAGGGTAACAAACATTATCTAGAATTTCTCTTATATTCGAACCCATAGCTGATGATAGAACTAGAATAGATATTTTTTGTTTTCTACTTACACGGGCCCATATCCTTGCTTTTCTGTCAATTTCTAATTCTGACCTTCCCCCCCAATCCGATATTATAGTACTGGTATAGACAGAAATTCCGTTATGTTCCAATTCTGAACGGTAGTAAATACCAGGACTTTGCAATATTTGGTTGATCACAATTCGGTATATTCCATTTACTATAGAGGTTCCAAAAGAATTCATTATAGGGATGTTCCCAATAAAAACTGTTTGTTCTTGCATATTTCTATCGGTTTTCCAAATTAAGACCGCGGGTACATATAATTCAGAAGAATATGTGAGTGATTCATATACAGCATCTCTTTCTTTTATCAAGGGCTCTACCAATTGATATGTTTCCACAAATAAATTAAATTCAATTTCTTGATCTCTATCTTCAATTTTTGGAAACTTATGAAATTCTTCCGCCAAGCCCTGATTAATGAACCTAAAAAATCCCTCAAATTGTATCTGACTAAATCCAGGTATTGTGGACATTCCTTCATTTCCATTCTGGAGCATCTTAATCTGAAGTTTCCTCTTTATTGAAAAAATCCCATTATTGGCTTAGCTCACTATTCATCGAACCATACCGATCGATCTAGCAATGATGGAATGGGTATTCTGTTTACTGAATCACATAAAATTTTAGCCAACTCTATCCATATATATCATACGTATGAACGGAAGCAAGACAGAGAAATGGAGGGCATTTTTTACGCAAGTTCGAATTTGAGCCAGGTACAAATAGAAAGAAATTAAAATTGATAAAGCATTCCTGGGAAAAAATTCTGTCACTTAGGTTGACGGAGTCTTTTATCGGTATTCGGATAAGAAAATTGATCCAATTTCTACCCAATTCTTTTATTATGATATTACGATCAGGGTACAAAAAATAAAAAAAGAAATGAATTTGGGAATCCATCTGCTCTCTATGAATGAGATAAAAACAGAAGAATCAGGAATAGCATAGAGTTTAACTATTTTTAGCACAAACGCTCAAAAAGTAATTCGCAAATCTTTTTTGGTAGTAGAATTTCGAAAATACAATTGAATTGCGTACGTAATACTCATAGGAGTAATCTTTAGGAAGTACATACCGGCACATGCCGATATAGCTATCCATATATCGTATCTTTTCTCATAATTGAACTTGGTGCAACATAGGTCAAGTCGCACTCGATCAAAAATCATAATCATAATGTCTATTTTCTATTCATTCGGTATCCACGTATAAAAATTCCAGCTCTGTAGTTTACACTGTTCTGGGGTTTACATATACACATATAATATTATAATATTATAATTAATATTAAAATATTAATATTTAGAATATAATATTTTAATATTCTAATTGATTATAATTGTAATTGATAATAATTAGTCGTAAATCAATTGGATTTTTCATCCATTAAGGGAATACAAATGGAATTTGGCGACATGGCCAAGTGGTAAGGCGGGGGACTGCAAATCCTTTATCCCCAGTTCAAATCTGGGTGTCGCCTGATCAACAAAAAAAGACTTGGAAGTTTTTAATCCTGCTGATCGAACTTGACAAATTCTTGCCCCGCAAAAGCATAGGCAAGGGACTAGATCTGTCGATACTTGATTTTGAGAACCCGTAGGTCCTATAAAAGACTGTCATCTTTTTTATAAAAATTTAGAAAAATCTGGTTTCTGAGTGTGGCTCAAACAGATACCAATAAATCTGAAGCAATCCAATCTTATTAATGCATTGGTTTGGGCTATTCTGAATTGAACCAAATAAAAGAAATAATGATAATTCATTCTATTCTGGGCATCAGAACTATGAAAATAAGAAGTCGTAAATCTTGGTATCCAAGGATTCCTAAGAGACACTCCATTTTGGTTCCTAAGGTTAAAGATGTGGAAAGAACTGAGCGAGGATACTTTGTATCCAAACTCAGGATAGGCATAGGCTCTGAGTGCTCAGAAATGAAATCAAAATGGTTATTCTTCTTTTCTTATTTTTTTTTCTTCTATTTCATTATCTATCTTATATATCTTATATATATATAATATAAATTCGAAATATAAAATATAATAAATATAATAATAATATATATTTCAATATTTAATATTGAATTTTATATTTTTTTTATATATTTTTATATTTTATTTCCAATTTTCCAATTCTTTCAATTTCAATAGAATCTATTGACTAAGAAATAAAGGACCTTTTTACGAGTGGATTCGTAAAATTGTTTCATCACTAGCCGTAAGTAAGAATCCTATTTTGACTCTGCACCATTGATTCCACTATAATTATGAATTAATAATGGAATAAATACTTCATTTCATAGAGATAAGGGACATCATTCACATGGATATAGTAAGTCTCGCTTGGGCTGCTTTAATGGTAGTGTTTACATTTTCTCTTTCACTTGTAGTATGGGGAAGGAGTGGGCTTTAGAGCTAGGAATATTAATATTCCTAATTTAGTACTTTACTGAATAATATAATTCTATCAATTGTGATCGTTTTGCCAAAGCTGAAAAAAAAAATACCTTGACTTATAATTCTAAATATTAGTAAAATATTAGTAAATATTAAAATTTCGATAATTATATATTTTTTATATTATTATTTATTTGATTATTTGATTTGATTGTCATTTGATTGTCAATTGATCCATATAAGAGAAAGCTTCTTTCTATATACAATACAACTCTATGTGCTAAGAATATGAAATATTCTACAAAACTCAATTTCTAGTATAGTGTGGTAGAAAGAGCTATATATAGCTCTTTCTACCACACTATATCAGATACTTATGATTCCAGCCCCATCATTTCATTTAAGACTTAAATAGAATTTTAAACCCTTTAATAAAAATGAAGAATTCAAGTTTCATTCAAATTAATCATTTTGGCTGATTGTTTTGACGTATATGATAAGTAAAAAAGCAGTAGGAACTAAAATGAACAGCGCAGTAGCAATAAACGCAAGAATATTGACTTCCATAATGGAATCTCTTTGTTTCACAATAATTCGGGATCTAATCCCATATAGATGATAAAGTGG